ATATTTATTTAAAAAAATAAATTTTATAGTATAAGAATAATAAAATTAATAAAATTCATTATTTTTATTGAGTGGGATTTTTATCTTTAATAAAAATTTATTAAATTAATATTTAATATTATTTATTAATAAATAAGAAATATATGTTAAATATAATAATTTAAATATATATAATAATATAAATATATAATATATATATATTAATAATTATATATTTATATATAAATATTTTATTATTAATAATTAATATAAATCTCTCAAAAATATAATAGATAACCATTTATAGATTAATTAATATAAATATATATTCGAAAAAAAGAATAATTATAAAATAATTACATATTTAAACAAATTATAAAATTAAATATTGATTAGTATATATTAATATTTATTATATTAATAATATATATATATATTATTTAATAATATATTTATAAAATAAAATATTTTATAAAATAATTATCTTTCTTTTTTTTTTAAAGTAAAAAAAAAAAAAAAAAGAAAGATTATATTTTAATTTAATTAATAATTATTTTATTAATTATAGTAATTAATATTAAATTATTTTATTAAATTGTAATAAAATAATTTAATTAATTTATTAAATTATAATAATTTAAATAATTAAAATTAAAATTAAATTTAATTAATTTAATAAATTAATTTAATTAATTTAAATTAAAAATTATAAAAATGAACTATTAATTTATTATAATAAATAAATATAAATTATTATAATAAGGAGAATTATAATAATTTAAATTAAATAAGAAGGATTGTGTATATTAAAATATATAATATTATAAATAAATATAAATTTTATTATTAATAGTAAAATTTAAATAATAAATTTTTAATTTAAAAAATTAATATTATTTAAATATAAATTAATAATATTTGATTATTAAATTTGATTCTATTAATATATTTTATGAAATAAAGTTTGATTTTAGCTTAAAATTTATTTAATTTTAAAATTACATGATAATTATAGTAAGAATAAATATTTATTTAAAAAATAAAATAATTTAATCTCAGTATATAAAATTAATTATAAAAGAAATTTTGAATTAGTTAAAAATTTTATTATAGGATAAATTTGTGCCAGCATCTGCGGTTATACAAATTATATAAATAAATTTTATTAGTAAATAATTAAATTTTATTGTTATTAATATTTTTTTTTATTTTAAAAGTAAAATTTTTAATTTAAAATAATTTATTAAAAAAATTTAATTGAAGTTATAAAAATTTTATTATAAACTAGGATTAGATACCCTATTATTTAAATAATAAATTTATATTACTAAGGTAATAATAGTTATAATCTTTAAACTTAAAAAATTTGGCGGTATTTTAGTCTATTTAGAGGAACCTGTTTTTTAATCGATAATCCACGATAAATTTAACTAATTTTATTAAAAATTTGTATATCGTCGTTATCAGAATATTTTATAAGAAAATTAATATTCAAAAATTTGTATTAAAATTAATTTCAGATCAAGGTGCAGTTTATAAATTAGTAAAAATGGGTTACAATAAAATTATTTATATGGAAATATATTTGAAAAAATAAATTGAAAGTGGATTTAATAGTAAATTTATTTAAATTAATAAATTGATTATAGCTCTAAAATATGTACATATCGCCCGTCGCTCTTTTTTTTAAAAAAAGATAAGTCGTAACATAGTAGATGTACTGGAAAGTGTATCTAGAAAGATCAAATTAGAGCTTGATTAGTAAAGCATTTCATTTACATTGAAAAGTTATTGTGCAATTCAATTTAATTTGATAATTAAATTTTATTATATTTATTTATTTATAATAATAATTAATAAAAATAATTTTAATAATTTTATTTTAAGTATATTATATAAAAATAATAATTTAAATTATAGTTTAAAGTATTGTAAAAGAATAATTATTTATTATTAAAGTAAATTTGATTTATTGTACCTTTTGTATCAGGGCTTATTAAATAAAAATTATTTAATTTAATTTTCTCGAATTTAAAAGAGCTAAATTAATATAAAATTTATTGTTTTATAAATATTTTTAATATTAATTTAGTAATGAAATGTTAATCGTTTTTAAATATATCTAGTTTTTTAAGAATTAAATTTAATTTAGTATATTTATAAAAAATTATTTTTTTAGAAAAATAATTTTTATTTGTATAAAAATTAATTAGGGATTAGCTTAATTAATTTAATTATAAATTTTGTATTAGATAAAATATAATAGGAATAAAAATTTTCATTTATAAATAAAGTGTTATAATTAATTTATTTAAAAAAAAATTTATTTGATTTTAATTTATTTATTAAAATAATAAATTTAATAATTTATTTATTAAATAATGATAAGATTAGTATTAATTTATTTAAAAATAAAAAATATTATTAAGATTAAAATAAGGAATTCAGCAAAAATAATACTCACCTGTTTAACAAAAACATGTCTTTTAGATTATAATTTAAAGTCTAACCTGCCCACTGATTTTATTAAAGGGCCGCGGTATATTGACTGTGCAAAGGTAGCATAATCATTTGTCTTTTAATTGAAGGCTAGAATGAATGGTTGAATGAAGTATTAACTGTCTCATTTTAATAAATTAAAAATTTAATTTTTTAGTTAAAAAGCTAAAATTTTTTTAAAGGACGAGAAGACCCTATAGATCTTTATATTTTAATTTTATATAAAATTTAGTTTAAAATAATTTATTTTTAATTAAAATATTTTGTTGGGGTGATAATAAAATTAAATTAACTTTTAAATTTTAACCATTGATATATGAATAATTGATCCTTTTTTAAAGATTAAAAATTTAAGTTACCTTAGGGATAACAGCGTAATTTTTTTTGAGAGTTCTTATCGATAAAAAAGATTGCGACCTCGATGTTGAATTAAAGGTTATTTTTAAATGTAGCAGTTTAAAGTTTAAGTCTGTTCGACTTTTGAATCTTTACATGATTTGAGTTCAAACCGGTGTAAGCCAGGTTGGTTTCTATCCTTAAATTTATTATAATATTTTAGTACGAAAGGACCAAATATTTAAAATAATTTTTATTAAATGAATATTATTAAATATTACTTTGGCAGAAAAGTGTATTGAATTTAGAATTCAATTATGTAATTTATTTACAAGTAATACTTGTATTTAATTGATATTTTATTAAATTTTATTAGTTCTTTATTATTAATTATTTGTTTATTAGTAGGTGTTGCTTTTTTAACATTATTAGAACGTAAAGTTCTAGGTTATATTCAAATTCGAAAAGGTCCTAATAAAGTAGGATTTTGTGGTATTCCACAACCTTTTTGTGATGCAATTAAATTATTTACTAAGGAGCAAACTTATCCTATTGTTTCTAATTATTTAAGTTATTATATTGCTCCTATTATTAGTTTATTTTTATCTTTATTAATTTGGATGATCTATCCTTATATAACAAATATATTTAATTTTAATTTAGGGTTATTATTTTTTTTATGTTGTACTAGTATAGGAGTTTATACTGTTTTAGTTGCTGGATGATCTTCAAATTCTAATTATGCATTATTAGGAGGATTACGTGCTGTTGCTCAAACTATTTCTTATGAAGTAAGAATAGCTTTATTATTATTATCATTTATTATTTTAATTGGAAGATTTAATTTATTAGATTTTTATTATTATCAATTAAATATTTGATTTTTTATATTAACTTTTCCATTAATATTAGTTTGATTATCTTCATCTTTAGCAGAAACTAATCGTACCCCTTTTGATTTTGCTGAAGGTGAATCTGAGTTAGTTTCAGGATTTAATGTTGAATATAGAAGAGGGGGGTTTGCTTTAATTTTTTTAGCTGAGTATGCAAGAATTTTATTTATAAGAATATTATTTAGTGTGATATTTTTAGGTTCAGATTTATTTAGAATATATTTTTATATTAAATTAGTATTTGTTAGATTTATTTTTATTTGAGTTCGTGGAACTTTACCACGTTATCGATATGATAAATTAATATATTTAGCTTGAAAATGTTATTTACCTTTATCATTAAATTATTTAATATTTTTTATAGGATTAAAAATTATTTTTTATAGTTTATTACTTTAATTAAATTATTTAAGTATAAATTAATAATAGATATTACTATTATCTTATGCTTTCAAAGCATATGCTTTATTCAAGCTCATTAATTAATAAATTATATTATCTCAATTTTTATGTATTAAAGGATTAATAATAAAATATATAAAATATAAAATAGTTAAAATTTGTCCTATAATAATATAAGGATCTTCAACAGGACGAGCTCCAATTCAAGTTAATAAAATTACAATTGTAGTTATTAATCAAAATAAAATTTTGTTAATTGGATAAAATTGAATTCCTCGAAATTTTCTTAAATAATAAAATGGTATGATTATTAAAATAGCAATAGATATGACTAAAGCAATTACTCCTCCTAGTTTATTAGGAATTGATCGTAAAATAGCATATGCAAATAAAAAGTATCATTCAGGTTGAATATGGACAGGAGTAACTAATGGATTAGCTGGAATAAAATTATCAGGATCTCCTAAAAGATAAGGATTACTTAAAGTAATAATTAATAAAATTATAGTTATTAAAATAAATCCAATTAAATCTTTAAATGAAAAATAAGGGTGAAATGGAATTTTATCAGAATCAGAATTTAATCCTAATGGATTATTAGAACCTGTTTGATGAAGAAATAAAAGATGAATAATTGTTACTGCTAAAACAATAAAAGGTAATAAAAAATGAAATGTAAAAAATCGTGTTAGAGTTGCATTGTCTACTGAAAATCCTCCTCATAATCATTGTACTATTATAGTTCCTAAATAAGGAATTGCTGATAATAAATTTGTAATAACAGTAGCTCCTCAAAATGATATTTGACCTCATGGTAATACATATCCCATAAATGCAGTTCCTATAACTAAGAATAAAATAATAACTCCAATTATTCATGTATATATAAATAAATATGATCTGTAATATAAACCTCGTCCAATATGAAGATAAATACAAATAAAAAAAAATGAAGCTCCATTAGCATGTAATGTACGAAGTAATCATCCATAATTTACATCTCGACAAATATGTGTTACTCTATTAAATGCTAAATCAATATTAGGACAATAGTGTATTGCTAAAAATAATCCTGTAGCAATTTGAATAATTAAACATAATCCTAATAGAGAACCAAAATTTCATCATGATGAAATATTTCTTGGTGCAGGTAAATCAATTAATGCATTATTTATAATTTTAAATAAAGGGTGATTAATACGTATAGGTTTATTCATTAGTTTAATTTACGTAAAGATCCATAATTAATATTAGTAATTTTTACTACAATAATAAGTGTAATTAATAAATAAATAATTATTCATAATGTAATATTTATTGTATTATTATTATAAAGTTTAATTAAATTAAAAGAATTTTCATTATATAAACAATTTAATATAAAATCTGTTTCTGAAGAAATTTTAATAAAAAAAAAATTATCTATATTTATAAATATTATTATAATAAGTAATATAATTAATATTAATGAAATTATATTATTGATTGATAAATTAAATAATTCATTTGATGCTAAGCTTGTAATATAAATAAATAAAACTAATATTCCTCCAATTATAATTAAAAATATAATATAATTAAATCAATATGATATATATATTGCTCCACATAAAATAGAAATTAAAATAGTTTGAATTATTAAATTTAATCCTATGGCTAAAGGATGATTTGTTTTAATAAAATTAATTGAAGAAATAAAACTTAATGTTAAAATAATTTGATTAATACAGAGAATAGTTTAGTATAAAATAATAATTTTGGAGATTATTGACAAAGATTTATCTTTTTCTCTGAAATTTTAAAAGTTAAAAACTTAATTTTGGTTTACAAAACCAATGTTTTGATTAAACTATTAAAACTAATGTTTTTATTATTAAATATTTTATTATCTTTATTTATATTTAATTCTGGTATTTTAGTATATAGATTAATGCGTAAACATGTTTTATCTACTTTATTAACTTTAGAGTTTATTGTATTAAGATTATTTTATTTAATATATTTTTATTTAATAAATTATAATTATGAATTTTATTTTATCATATATTTTATAATTTTTGCTGTTTGTGAGGGAGTTTTAGGATTATCTATTTTAGTAAGTTTAATTCGTACACATGGTAATGATTATTTTCAATCTTTTAATATTTTACAATGTTAAAATTTATAATATTTATTTTATTTATAATTCCAATTAGTTTAAATAAAAAAAATTTTTGAATGGTTCAAGTTTATTTAATAATAATTAGATTTTTTTTTATGTTATTATTAAATAATAGATATTTATATAATAATTTAAGATATTTTATAGGTATAGATTTAATTTCATATGGATTAATTTTTTTAAGTTTTTGAATTTGTTATTTAATAATAATAGCTAGACAAAATATTTATGAATCTAATTATTCAAAAATATTTTTTTCTTTAAATGTTTTAATTTTATTATTAATATTATTTATAAGTTTTTGTTCATTAAATTTATTTTATTTTTATTTATTTTTTGAGGCAAGTTTAATTCCTACTTTATTTTTAATTATTGGTTGAGGGTATCAACCTGAACGTTTACAAGCAGGGATTTATTTACTTTTTTATACTTTACTAGCTTCATTACCTATATTAATTAGAATTTTTTTTTTATATTATATAAATAATAGTTTAATATATTATTATTTAAATAATGTATTTAATATTAATTATTTATTTTATATTAGAATATTATTAGCTTTTTTAGTTAAAATACCAATATTTTTTGTTCATTTATGATTACCTAAAGCTCATGTAGAAGCTCCAATTTCTGGATCTATAATTTTAGCTGGTATTATGTTAAAATTAGGGGGGTATGGTATAGTTCGTGTTATAAATATTTTATTAAATTTAGGGTTAAAATATAATTTTATTTGAGTGAGAATTTCTTTAGTAGGAGGATTTTTAGTAAGTTTAATTTGTTTACGTCAGGTAGATATAAAATCTTTAATTGCTTATTCTTCTGTATCACATATGAGTTTAGTAATTGCTGGGATTATAAGTATATCTTATTGAGGGTTTATAGGTTCTTATAGTTTAATAATTGCTCATGGATTATGTTCATCAGGTTTATTTTGTTTAGCTAATATGTCTTATGAACGTAGAGGTAGTCGAAGTTTATTAATTAATAAGGGTATAATAAATTTTATACCTAGATTATGTATATGATGATTTTTATTAAGATCAGCTAATATAGCAGCTCCTCCTACATTAAATTTATTGGGTGAAATTGGGTTATTGAATAGAATTATTAGATGATCTTGATTATCAATAATTTTTTTAAGTTTAATATCATTTTTTAGAGCTGCTTATACTTTATTTTTATATTCTTATACACAACATGGTGATTTATATTCAGGATTATATAGAAGAATAAATGGTAATTTACGTGAATATATTTTATTAATATTACATTGATTGCCTTTAAATTATTTAATTTTAAAAAGTGAAGTAATTTTTTTATGATTATATTTAAATAGTTTAATTAAAATTTTGATTTGTGGAATCAAGGATATGAGATAAAATATCATTTTAAATAATTTTGTCAATTTGTTTTATTTTTTTTATTTTTTTATTAATCTTTTCTTTATTTTTATTTGTTAATAGAATTTATTTATTAATTAATGATTTAGTTATTTTTATTGAATGAGAATTATTAAATATAAATAGAAGATCTTTAGTAATAACATTATTATTTGATTGAATATCATTATTATTTATAAGTTTTGTATTATTTATTTCTTCTATAGTTATTTATTATAGAGATGAGTATATATATGGAGATATAAATTTAAATCGATTTATTATTTTAGTTTTAATATTTGTTTTATCAATAATATTTTTAATTATTTCACCTAATTTAATTAGAATTTTATTAGGTTGAGATGGATTAGGATTAGTTTCTTATTGTTTAGTAATTTATTATCAAAATGTAAAATCTTATAATGCTGGTATGTTGACTGCCCTATCAAATCGAATTGGAGATGTAGCTTTATTAATAGCTATTGCTTGAATATTAAATTATGGGAGTTGAAATTATATTTTTTATTTAGATTGTATAAATGATCAATTAGAAATAAAATTTATTGCTTATATAGTTGTATTAGCAGCAATAACTAAAAGAGCTCAAATTCCTTTTTCTTCATGATTACCTGCTGCAATAGCAGCTCCTACACCTGTTTCTGCATTAGTTCATTCTTCTACTTTAGTAACAGCTGGAGTTTATTTATTAATTCGATTTAATAATTTATTTATTAATACTTTTTTAAGAAAATTATTATTATTAATTTCTGTATTAACTATATTTATAGCAGGAATAGGAGCAAATTTTGAATATGATTTAAAAAAAATTATTGCTTTATCAACTTTAAGTCAATTAGGATTAATAATAAGAATTTTATCTATAGGGTATCCTAAAATAGCATTTTTTCATTTATTAACACATGCATTATTTAAAGCATTATTGTTTATATGTGCAGGATCAGTTATTCATAATATAAAAAATAATCAAGATATTCGTGTAATAGGAAGAATTATTAAAGGCTTACCTTTAACAACTTCATGTATAAATGTTGCTAATTTAGCTTTGTGTGGTACTCCTTTTTTAGCAGGGTTTTATTCAAAGGATTTAATTTTAGAATTAGTTTCAATAAATTATTTAAATATTTTAATTTATTTTTTATATTTTTTATCAACTGGATTAACAGTAATATATTCTTTTCGATTAATTTATTATTCAATAAGAGGTTTAATAAATTTTAGTAATTTAAATTCAATTAGTGATGAATATTTAATTATATTAAAAGGAATATTAGGATTATTATTTTTAGCAATTATTGGGGGTAGAATATTAAGATGAATTATTATTTCTGTTCCTCAAATAATTTGTTTACCTATATTAATAAAGTTTATAGCTTTATTAGTTAGATTAATAGGAGGATATTTAGGATATGAAATTTATCAATATAAAATTAGTTGAAATCTATTTATTAAAAATAAATTTAATTTAATTAATTTTTTAGGTAGAATATGGTTTATACCTTTTTTAAGCACAGTAGGTATAAATATATTTATTTTAGATCAAGGATTTAAAATTATTAAATCAATTGATCAAGGTTGAAATGAATATTTTGGAGGACAATTGATTTATAAAAAAATGACTAATTATAGTTTAATTCATCAATTTATTCAAAATAATGATTTAAAATTTCATTTATTATTATTTATTATTTTAATTTTTATTTTATTAATTTTAATTTATTTAAATAGCTTAATTTTAAAGCATAACATTGAAGCTGTTAAAATGATTGTTAAATCTTTAAATATTTATAAAAATAAAAAATTTTAATTTTACAGTGAAAATGTAATGTTTTATATTAAACTATATAAATAGAAGTATTAATGGAATTAAACCACTAAAGATAAAAGTTAGCAGCTTTTTCTTGATCAACTTACTTCTTTAATTGGAATTAAAATTCAATTTTATCATTAACAGTGATATACCTCTATTTGGTTTCAATTAAAAGTAAGGATATTAATATATCTAATATTAGGTCGAAACTAAAAGCAATTTATCGCTTCATACTTAAGATAAATTGAATTTCAATATTTTTTGAATGCAAATCAAATGTTAATTTAACTATTATCCTTAATTAGTTCAATTTAAAGCTCCTTGATTTCATTCATGATATAAACCTAATAATAGAATAAAAATAAAAAATCTTAATCTTAAAATTCATATATTGATATTAGAAAAATTTAATGTTAGAATAGAAGGTAGTAATAAAGCAATTTCAACATCAAAAATTAAAAAAATAATAGCAATTAAAAAAAAATGTAAAGAAAAAGGTATACGAGCTGATGATTTAGGATCAAATCCACATTCAAAAGGAGAGTTTTTTTCTCGATCATAAAAAGATTTTTTTCTTAAAATTGATGCAATTAATATTGTAATAATTGCAATTAAAATTACTATAAATGAAATAGATATTGTAATTAATATTATTTATACTAAATTAATTTAGTCCTTTTGATTGGAAGTCAAATATACTTATATACTATATAAATTAACTACCTCATCAATAGATTGAAATATATAAAAATAATCAAACTACATCTACAAAATGTCAATATCAAGCTGCTGCTTCAAATCCAAAGTGATGATTAATAGAAAAATGAAAATTAATATGTCGAATTAAACAAATTAATAAAAATGTTGTTCCAATAAGAACATGTAATCCATGGAAACCTGTTGCTATAAAGAAAGTTGATCCATAAATTGAGTCAGCAATAGTAAAAGGTGATTCAATGTATTCAAATCCTTGAAGAATAGAAAAATAAATTCCTAATAATACTGTAAATAATAATCCTTGAGTAGTTTGAGTATAATTATTACTTATTAAACTATGATGAGCTCAAGTAATTGTAATTCCAGAAGATAATAAAATAACAGTATTTAATAATGGAATTTCTAATGGATTAAATGCAAAAATTCCTAATGGAGGTCATTTTACACCAATTTCAATAGTAGGAGCTAAACTTCTATGAAAAAATGCTCAAAAAAAACTTACAAAAAAAAATACTTCTGAAATAATAAATAAAATTATACCTCATCGTAATCCTTTAGTAACATTAAAAGTATGTAATCCTTGATATGTTCCTTCTCGTGTTACATCACGTCATCATTGATATATTGTTATTAATAAAATTAAATTACCTAATAATAAAAGAGAATTGTCAAATTGATGAAATCATTTAATTATTCCTGCAGTTGTTGCTAATGCTCCAAGAGCTCCTGTTAATGGTCAAGGTCTATAATCTACTAAATGATAAGGATGATTAGAATGAGTTGTCATTAGTTTACTTCTCTAGAATAAAGAGTTCTTAAAACTGCAAATACATAAGATTGAATAATAGCAACAGCTGATTCTAAAGTTAAAAGAGCAATTTGTGTAATTAATAAAATATTAATTATTAATATATTTAATGAAGGTCCTGTTCCTCCTAATAAAGTTAGTAATAAATGTCCTGCAATTATATTAGCTGCTAATCGTACTGCTAAAGTACCTGGTCGAATAAAATTTCTAATAGTTTCAATACATACTATAAATGGTATTAAAATACTAGGAGTTCCTTGAGGAACTAAATGTGCAAATATGTGATTAGTATGATTAATTCATCCATAAATTATAAATCTTAATCATAATGGTAAAGCTAAGGCTAGAGTTATTGATATATGACTAGTTCTTGTAAAAATATAAGGAAATAATCCTATAAAATTATTAAATACAATAAAAGAAAATAAAGAAATAAAAATAAAAGTTCTTCCTGTGTGACTTGTTGAACCTAATAAAGTTTTAAATTCTTTATGTAATGTAGTTAAAATTTTATTTCATAAATAAATAAATCGATTTGGAATAATTCAATATATATAAGGAATTAAAATTAATCCAATAAGAGAACTTATTCAATTAAGTGAAAAATTTATAATATTTGTAGAAGGATCAAATATTGAAAATAAATTTGTTATCATTTTCAATTTAAAGATTTAAATGAAAATTTAGTAAATTTAGATAATGGAGAATTATATATAATAATATAATAATTTATTATATTAAATATAAGTATAATAATAATAAAATAAATAAATAGTATTCATCAACTTAAAGGGCTTATTTGTGGGATCAAAGAGTACTAGATTTTACTAATAACTTAAATATGACATATTTATATTAAATTTAACTAACTCTTTCATTAGAAGTAATTGCTAATTTACTATAAAATGGTTTAAGAGACCAGTACTTGCTTTCAGTCATCTAATGATAATTTATTAAGTTTAATTCAGTTAATAAAATTATTTATAGGAATACTTTCAATTACAATTGGTATAAAACTATGATTAGCACCACAAATTTCAGAACATTGTCCAAAAAATAATCCTGGACGAGAAATAAAAAAATTTGTTTGATTTAAACGTCCAGGAGTAGCATCAACTTTTACTCCAAGAGCTGGTACTGTTCAAGAATGTAAAACATCTGCAGCTGTTACTATAATACGAACTTGTGTGTTTATAGGTAAGATTGTTCGATTATCAACATCTAATAATCGAAAACTATTAAGATTTAATTCATTTGTAGGAATTATATATGAATCAAATTCAATATTTAAAAAATCTGAATATTCATAACTTCAATATCATTGATGACCAATTGTTTTTAAGGTAATAGAAGGATTATCAATTTCATCTAATAAATAAAGTAATCGTAAAGAAGGTAAAGCAATAAAAATTAATGTAATAGCAGGAAGAATAGTTCAAATAATTTCAATTGTTTGTCCTTCTAATAAAAATCGATTAGTAAATTTATTAAAAAATAATGTTATTATTAAATAACTTACTAAAATTGTAATTATAGTTAAAATTAATAATGTATGATCATGAAAAAAAGTTAATTGTTCTATTAAAGGTGAAGCTCTATTTTGTAAAGAAATTTTTGATCATGTTGCCATTTATTCTAATAAAAGAATATTCTTTATATATAACGCTTAAAGTTATTGCACTAATCTGCCATATTAGAAAATTGTTAAAATAGGTAATTCTGAATAACTATGTTCAGCAGGAGGGTAGTTTTGTAATCATTCAATAGAAGTAGATATTTGAGTAGAAAATAAAACATTTCGATTAGTTGCAAAACTTTCTCATATAATAAAAAAGAAAAATAAAATTCCAATAAATGAAATAATTGATCCAATTGATGAAATTACATTTCAAGCAGTATAAGCATCTGGATAATCTGAATAACGTCGAGGTATCCCTCTTAATCCTAAAAAATGTTGAGGAAAAAATGTTAAATTAACTCCAATAAATATGATTATAAATTGAATTTTTAATCATAAATTATTTATAGTTAATCCAGTAAATAAAGAATATCAATGAATAAATCCTCCTATAATAGCAAATACAGCTCCTATTGATAATACATAGTGAAAATGAGCTACAACATAATAAGTATCATGAAGAATAATATCAATTGATGAATTAGCTAAAATAACTCCTGTTAACCCTCCTACAGTAAATAAAAATACAAATCCTAAACTTCATAATAAAGAAGGACTATAAGAAAATTGAGATCCATGTAAAGTTGCTAATCAACTAAAAACTTTAATTCCTGTAGGAACTGCAATAATTATAGTAGCAGATGTAAAGTAAGCTCGGGTATCTACATCTATTCCTACAGTAAATATATGATGTGCTCATACAACAAATCCTAATAATCCAATAGCTAGTATAGCATAAATTATTCCTAAAGATCCAAAAGTTTCTTTTTTTCCACTTTCTTGAGCAATAATATGACTAATTATACCAAATCCTGGTAAAATTAAAATATAAACTTCAGGATGACCAAAAAATCAAAATAAATGTTGGTATAAAATAGGGTCTCCTCCTCCAGCAGGATCAAAAAATGATGTATTTAAATTACGATCTGTTAATAATATAGTAATAGCTCCTGCTAATACAGGTAAAGATAAAAGTAATAATAATGCAGTAATTACAACTGCTCAACAAAATAAAGGTATACGATCTAATGTTATATAATTTAATCGTATATTAATTACTGTTGTAATAAAATTTACAGCCCCTAAAATTGAGGATACTCCTGCTAAGTGTAATCTAAAAATAGCTAAATCTACAGAAGCTCCAGCATGAGCAATACCTGATGCTAAAGGAGGATAAACAGTTCATCCTGTTCCTGCTCCTCTTTCAACTATACTAGAAGCTAGTAATAAAGTTAATGAAGGAGGTAAAAATCAAAATCTTATATTATTTATTCGAGGAAAAGCTATATCTGGTGCTGCTAATATCAATGGAACTAGTCAATTACCAAAACCTCCAATTATAATTGGTATAACTATAAAAAAAATTATAATAAAAGCATGAGCTGTTACAATTACATTATAAATTTGATCATCTCCAATTAATGATCCTGGTTGCCCTAATTCAGCTCGAATTAATAGTCTTAAACTTGTTCCTACTAATCCAGATCAAATTCCAAAAATAAAATATAAAACTCCAATATCTTTATGGTTAGTTGAAAATAATCATTGTCGCGTATTGGTAAAATGACTGATTATAGGTGATAAACTGTAAATTTATTTATGAGAATTATTTTCTCTTTTACCAATAAGATTTAAAAAATATTTTTATTTGCAGCTTTGAAGGCTATTAGTTTATTTAACTTAAAATCTTAGTCTTATATTCAATTATGATTTTAAATTGCAAATTTAAAGGTGAATTTTATTCTAAGACTTAAATTTAAAATAAAGTAAATAAAAATATAATTAATCTTAATCCTGAAATAGACAAAAAACTTAATAATAAATATCATATAGGTAAATTTTTACTATTTAAATAAAAAATTAATTTTTGATTAGTGTAATTAATTATAAAAGCTGAGTATGTAATACGAATATAATAAAATAATGTAATTAATGTTAAAATTACTATTAGAGTTAATATAAAAAAATTATAAGAAAAATGTTGAATAATTATTCATTTTGGTAAAAATCCTAAAAAAGGGGGTAATCCTCCTAATGATAAAAAATTACAAAATAAAATAAATTTATTTAAAGAATTTATATTTAATAAATTAAAACTTTGTATTAAATAAAAAATTTTATATGAATTAAATAAATAAACAATTAAAAATACAATTATTGAATAAATAATAAAATAAATAAATCAGTAAGAATTTGAAATTATTAATCTTGCTAATATTCAACCAATATGATTAATTGAAGAATAAGCTATTAATTTACGTAATCTAGTTTGATTTAAACCTCCAATTGATCCTACTATAATAGAAATTACTATAATTAATAGAATTAATCTAAAATTTAAACAGTAAGAAATTAATAATATAGGAGCAATTTTTTGCCAAGTTATTAAAATGAATCTTATTTTTCATCTTAATCCTTCTATTATTTCAGGAAATCAAAAATGTAAAGGAGCTGCTCCCATTTTTATTAAAATTCTTAAATTTAAAATTAAATTTAATATGAAATTTATATTTAAAAAAGAAAAATTTTCTAATATTGATATTAAAATAATAATAAATAATAAAATACTAGAAGCTAAAGCTTGAATTAAAAAATATTTTAAAGAAGATTCAGTTGATAAGGAATTTTTTACATTATTAAGTAATGGAATAAACGATAATAAATTAATTTCTAAACCTATTCAAGCTCCAAATCAAGAATTTGAACAAATAGAAATAAAAGTTCCTAATATTAATATTAAAATAAAAATTAAATTATTAAAAATTAAAAAGAAAAGGGGTCGGACCTTTATAAGTAGGGTATGAACCTAGTAGCTTTATTAGCTTATCTTTTTTAATTACATTTTAGTATATGATGTACAAAAATTTTTGATATTTTAAGAAATAGTTTAATTCTGTTAAATGTAATTAAATTATAAAGTTAGGAGAAAACTTTATATAAAAAAATAAATTTATAGTATAAATTTTTAAAAAGTAATTATTTAAGGTATTAATTAATGAAGGTATTTAAAATACATGATTTATTCTATCAAAATAATCCTTTATTCAGGCACTTCATT